GAAATTCCACGATCGAACTACCAAAATAGAATAGCATAAAATGGGCTAAAAAAACGAGACCAAAATGCTTCACTTTGTATTGAAAAGCTAGAATTTAGTGATTCTTGTAAATCTAATTCATTGAAATTCCATCTAGTAAAACGGAAGAATTATAAATCTCCAAAATAATAGATAGGAATACCGCAAATAGAGCCATTGCGACACCCATCAAAGGAGTAGTCCCCCACCCTGGAGCTACTTTACCATATTCCGAATTCAATGGTTTCAATAAATCCCCTACAATAGTTCGTCTTGGACCAGATCTAGAACTCCCCTCAACGCTTTGTGTAGCCATAAATCCTTTTTTGTATTAACTGAGATCTGTTGACTTTGTATACCATTCTGTTGTAAATAAATGATCTTATCATAGATCCATTGTGGTCTGGAAATTATTATTTTTTTATTATTATATAATAATGGAAACAGCAACCCTAGTCGCCATCTCTATATCTGGTTTACTTGTAAGTTTTACGGGGTATGCCTTATATACTGCTTTTGGGCAACCCTCTCAACAACTAAGAGATCCATTCGAGGAACACGGGGACTAGTTGAAGTAATGAGCCCCCCAATCTTGGGAGGCTCATTACTTCAATTAAGATAATGAAAAATCATTTCACCTTTTTAGTTGGAACTTTAGGCGGTTCTCGAAAAAAGATAGCGAAAAAAATTATTCCTAGAGTTGATACTAAGAGGAATGTATAAACTAATGCTTCCATAGATTCAATCGTGGTTTACAATTATAGCTTCCATATCTGTTTATTTAGAGCGTTCCCGGATAAAAAAAGAGCAAGAGTCAAGACAAAGAAAAGGCGGGGATTCAAATCAAGATGTCCCCAGTACCCTATGTCAAAGTCAAATTACAAAAAGAAAATAGAGACGAAAAATCAGAGATTAATGTTGTATCAAACTACTTGTCTTTTTGTAGTTGGATCTCCAAGTTTTTGGAATGCTCCAAATTCCACCTGAGCGTCTAAATCTGGATCAATACCAGCAAAAACATCTCTGAACAAGGTTCGAGAGCCATGCCAAATGTGTCCGAAGAAGAAGAGCAAGGCAAACGAAGCATGTCCAAAAGTAAACCAACCCCTTGGACTGCTACGAAAAACACCATCGGATTTCAAAGTAGCACGATCTAATTCAAAAATTTCACCCAATTGTGCGCGTCTAGCATATTTTTTCACAGTAGCAGGATCGCTATAACTGACCCCATTTAGTTCACCACCATAGAACTCAACAGTTACACCTACTTGTTCAACACTATACTTCGATTCTGCCCTTCGAAAAGGAACATCGGCTCTAACAATTCCGTCTCCATCTACTAAAACAACCGGAAATGTTTCAAAAAAAGTAGGCATACGACGTACAAAAAGCTCACGCCCTTCTTTATCTCTAAATAGAGGATGTCCTAACCACCCAATAGCTATTCCATCCCCGTTGTCCATTGAGCCTGCTCTGAACAATCCACCCTTTGCGGGATTATTTCCGATGTAATCATAAAAAGCTAATTTTTCAGGAATTTTAGACCAAGCTTCGGATAAGCTTTGATTTTCAGCCATCCCAGTATCAACTCTTCGATATATTTCTTGCTGGAAGTATCCTTGATCCCATTGATAACGAGTGGGACCAAATAATTCAATGGGGGTAGTTGCTGAACCATACCACATAGTTCCAGCAACAACAAAAGCTGCAAAAAAGACAGCAGCGATACTACTGGAAAGCACGGTTTCAATATTTCCCATACGTAATCCTTTGTATAGACGTTGGGGCGGGCGGACACTAAGATGGAATAGGCCCGCTAATATGCCCAATGTTCCTGCTGCAATATGATGAGAGGCTATTCCTCCCGGAACAAAAGGATCAAAACCTTCCACACCCCATGCTGGATTTACAGATTGTACTTTTCCGGTTAGCCCATAAGGATCAGACACCCATATTCCAGGACCATACAATCCTGTTACATGAAAAGCACCAAACCCAAAACAAGCCACTCCTGAGAGAAATAAATGAATTCCAAAGATCTTGGGCAAATCTAAAGAAGGTTTTCCTGTACGTTCATCACAAAATATTTCTAGATCCCAATACACCCAATGCCAGATAGCTGCCAAGAAGCACAAGCCAGAAAACACAATATGCGCTCCAGCCACACCTTCATAACTCCAAATACCCGGATTCGTTATAGTTCCTCCTGTAATACTCCAACCACCCCATGAATTGGTTATTCCTAAACGAGTCATGAAGGGTATAACGAACATACCTTGTCTCCACATTGGATCGAGAACAGGGTCAGAAGGATCAAAAACTGCTAATTCATAGAGAGCCATCGAGCCGGCCCAACCAGCAACCAAAGCTGTATGCATTATATGGACAGCCAGCAAACGACCGGGATCATTCAATACGACGGTATGAACACGATACCAAGGCAAACCCATGGAATACCCCCTTAATCAACGAAAGATAGACACTATGTAACTTTATTGCACTGGAAAAAACTATGTTCTGGACCTCCCTTTTTTCAGTGGATTATCTCGGAGAAAGGATTCCATTTTTTTTTAGTATTTTAGTCAGAATGTCACAATTCTGTTTGTAGGAACAAAGAGAAGCAGATCTATTCTATACCAGATAAGTACCAATACGCAATGGGAGGTTGACTCCATTTTAGATGAGCGAATGCATACGGATTTGTTCATCATTCAAAGAGCCTATTCGTAAGAATTTTACTTTATTCATTTTGTCTTCTTTTTTTTTTATGTTATGAACTTATCGAATCCGCGCAAATAACAAATAAAATAAAACAAAAAAATAAAGAAAATAGAAAAAAGAATAAAATAAAAGCCAATATCCAATATAATATTATTAAAACAATAAATTCATATAATATTATAAAGACAATAAATTCATTGTTACGCTTTCACATCAAAGTGAAATAGAGTACTTCATTTTTTTTTATTTCATTTAATGCCTATTGGTGTTCCAAAAGTCCCTTTTCGAAATCCCGGAGAGGATAGTTCAAATTGGATTGACGTATAGTGCGACTTGTCAGAGACATTGGGTCATTATGGGATTTCCCCGTTCTCTACCCCGATCGAGATATCCTCTATTTCACCAAAGAAGGATTGATTAAATCATCCAAAAATTAGAGCGTGAAGTGGCAATAAAGTTCAATTAGATCTATGCTTTGGAGGTATTCAGATTAATATTATCAATTAGAATAATTTATGGTTAGCTTGTTTGGAACAATAAAATGAAGTATCCAGGCTCCGCTTAGAAAAACCCCATTAGTACTATATCCATGATTACTATTTGTATCATATTCTATTTATATATTTTATAAATTAGAAATTAGAAATCGGAGTAATTTCAAACTACAAATCATAATCAATCGAATAATTTGATAAATACGTCAAATATTTTGTGGAAGACGTGAAATGAATTGAAAAAAAGGAAGTTGTAGCAAAAAGAAATGGTATTGGGGGCATTTGCCCTATATGTGCAAATCCAAATCGGGCAGATCTTTACTCGGAGTAGAGCACAAACCTAAAAGAATTAAAGAAGCCCACTCAGGAACAAGAGAATGTTATCGTGATTTGAATTGGATCCCGATGAAAGAATACATCAATGAGAAGTTAGTTTGATAAGTTTAATGAATTTTTTTTTATTATTTTATTTATATTCTTTATAGGTAAATAGGTAAACGGGTAAAAAAACCATTTTTCTTGAAACTTTCTTGAAAAATGGAGGAAAAACCCCTTCGTTATTCGTTAAATGGGATCTACATATTGATTCTTTTTTTCGCAATTTTTGATGAACCGTATGCATTAAAAGGTGCATGTACGGTTCCTAAGGGATAGAATTTGATCCTAATCAACCGACTTTATCGAGAAAGATTACTTTTTTTAGGTCAAGATATTGATAGTGAGATCTCGAATCAACTTATCGGTCTTATGGTATATCTCAGTACAGAAAGTGAGATCAAAGATTTGTATTTGTTTATCAACTCTCCTGGCGGATGGGTAATACCCGGAATAGCTATTTATGATACTATGCAATTTGTGCGACCAGATGTACAAACAGTATGCATGGGATTAGCCGCTTCAATGGGATCTTTTATTCTGGTCGGAGGAAAAATTACCAAACGTCTAGCATTCCCTCACGCTTGGCGCCAATGAGTTTTTATTTTTTATTTTATTTCAAAGAAAAAAAGAAAGCTATGCCTTCGCCATATGAAATATGAATATTAAGTAATAATAGCATGGCATTTCGAATTCAATATAAGAAATTTTTTTTATTTCGTTTTAACATTAGATTATGTATTGAAAGAGTAGTATGAGATATTAAGGGCAGTTCCGATTTTATCTTATTTATCGGGAGCCTATTTCAGTGTCACAAACTTTTTTTTTTGTTTTCACACCAGAAGGTTCTTAAATGCTATTTATATTATTATAAATTATGAAAGAGGACAAAAAAAAGATTATATTCTTTTTTTCATTTTTTTTTTTCAAATAAAAAAAAAGAAACTTTGGGATTGCTAAATCACCGATGAAATAAAGCAACGGAGCCACCATAGTATTTTGTTTTTATTAATTCCTCCCAAGGAAAGGGTGGTCATTGTATCATTTACCGACCGAGGCTTTGTAGACTCTCTATTTTTCTTCGGTAAAAGTGAATTCTCTTGTAGAGCCGTATGCAATGCGCAAGCAATGCCTGTACGGTTGTTCAATTCTATTATTATCTTATATCATCAGGGTAATGATCCATCAACCTATAGCTGCTTTTTATGAAGCACAAATAGGAGAATTTGTCCTGGAAGCGGAAGAACTACTGAAACTGCGCGAAATCCTCACAAGGGTTTATGCACAAAGAACAGGCAAACCCTTATGGGTTGTATCTGAAGACATGGAAAGGGATGTTTTTATGTCAGCAGCAGAAGCCCAAGTTCATGGAATTGTTGATCTTGTAGCAGTTGCATAAAAAATAGCAGGAATTTCACACAAATCACGATTTGAGATTTTAGTTTCTTACCATTTTAGTTTCTTACCGAGGTTTCATATTCTATATTCTATTAATTTGAATTTTATTAATTTTAATAAAATATTAAAATAGAATAGGAATATAGAAAAAATTCATAATCATCCGGTTAGGATCGATCTAAACCAGCCCATTATGCATACGATTCAACATGCCAACTATTAAACAACTTATTAGAAACACAAGACAGCCAATCAGAAATGTCACCAAATCCCCCGCTCTCGGGGGATGCCCTCAGCGCCGAGGGACATGTACTAGGGTGTATGTGCGACTCGTTAAGATTTCAGATTGTGGGTTGGGACAAAAGAAAAAATTTTTCCACTATCCGTGATCAGTACCGATGAATAGGATAGAATGGAAGACTCTCCTTCACTCTCTTAAACGAAAAAAAAAAGATCTAGAATATGCTTCTATTGTGTATCAAATTTATGGTTTCTATTGGTGCAAATTCAATTACCTCAATTTTCAATTAAAAATGCGAAAGAATTCCCTATTGGTAGCAAATGATTATCTGTTAAGCAGGGCAAATCTTATTAAAATTAAAAAACCGAAAATGGATGCCTCTACTCTTGCAAGAACGGACTAACAAGGTCAGCTAATCAGCTAATCCACATAATTAAATACCGTTACTGTAAAAGCGGATCTCGTTGTGAAAGACCTACTACTGGGGAATTCATGGGTAGAGCCCAAAAGTGTAAACTGTACAAGTTAACAATAGCATTGATTCGATCAAGTAAGGGGCTCCGGTGTATAGAGAGGACCTCGCCGTTTAAGAAATAACCATAGAAACGATGGAACCCACTATTTATTTATCCATTTCTATTTACTACTTATTTTTATTTACTATATTTTTGTTTGATACCCAGTACCAATAAAATTTCTTATTTCAAGGCGAAATGCTTATAAAAAAAAGAAAAAATAGTGGTTGGGAAGGTTAGAGTAGCAAAAGCCGTTGGAATTATTATTTTATACATTGGAATAATCCGTTTTGTTAGTCTAGAAAAGGGAAAAAGAATAACTGAAAGAAAGGAAATCAATTAGTTATTTACCAAAGTTTCGTTTATTCAATGACCAGAATTAGACGAGGATATGTAGCTCGGAGACGTAGAACAAAAATTCGTTTATTCACATCAAGCTTTCGTGGGGCTCATTCAAGACTTACTCGAACTATTATTCAACAAAAAATAAAAGCTTTGTTTTCGGCCTATCGGGATAGAAATAGGCACAAAAGAAATTTTCGGTGTTTATGGGTGACTCGTATAAATGCAGCAATTCGCGAGAATGAGGTATCCTGTAGTTATAGTAGATTAATAAACAATCTGTACAAGAGACAGTTGCTTCTTAATCGTAAAATACTTGCACAACTAGCTATATTAAATAGGAATTGCCTTTATCTGATTTCCAATGACATGATAAAATAAGGAGATTGGAAAGAATCCTTCGGAATGTTTGACTTTGACATGGAATTGCTTGGAAAATGAATTCCGGGAAGGTAGAATAGAAATAAGTATAATAAAATATGATCATAATACATAATATGATCAAGTAGTCAAACTGAACAAAAACATTCAATAAAAAAATATTTATCAATAATTCAATAAAAAAATATTTATTTTTTTACTTTATCCCCAATTCTTTTTTTTTACGACACGACAATTAAATCTGGATTCCTGGATTTTTATCGAACAAAAAATCAACCGACGTTTGAGTTCGGATTGAAATTTTGATTCAATTGAAGAGTAAGCCTATTTTTTTCTGGTTCTAAGACCCGTAGTTCTAGCGACCAACTCGTTTTTTTCAAATTGTCTTTCATTATTAAGAAAGGGTAATGAAGATAAAATACGAGCTTGTTTTATAGCAATAGTAATTAATCGTTGTTGTTTTAAAGTCAATCTATTCACCCGTCTAGATAATATTTTTCCTTGTTCACTAATAAATCGACTAATTAAACTCATGTTTCTATAATCAATTCGATCCCCCGATCCAATCGGGGGCAGACGCCTACGAAGAGATCGCTTGGGCTTAAGAAAAAGTCGCTTGGATTTATCCATGGCTTGTTTATTTTATTCCTTTTTTTCGCGAATCCTATTTCCTTTGATCGGATCAAAAATGCTAATGATTTCGAATTAAGAAATAGGATTTTGCTTATTTCTATTTAAATATATATATTAACATATGATATGCTAATATATGATATGTCAATATGTCATTTTTCATCTTCCTTGTAAAAGTCACACGCAGTTGATCGATTCCATCTATTTCTTTATCTCCCCGTGAATTGTATGTTTGTAACAATAGGGACAGAATTTTCTCAACTCCAATCGACTAGGCTTATTGTGTCGATTCTTTTGAGTAATATATCTAGAAATGCCTATTGATTTCTTATTAACACTCTTTCGAACACAACTAGTACATTCTAAAATAACCCTTATTCGGACGTCTTTACCATTGGCCATGAACCTCCTTTTGGTTTTTATTCACTCAACTCTTCTATTTTCCTATCCGAAACGAAGAAGAAAAGAAGGAAAAAATACAAGTTACTAACTTGAAATCAAATTATGAAAGATTTTGTTGCAACCAATATAGTAAAAGTAAAAATAAGTAATACAATGATTAAAAATTCTATTTACATTAGAAAGAATAGAAGTACAGTCTTTTTATTTTATTTCAACTTCTTGTATGATACTGTTGCCCTAACCGCATTTCCACTTCTGTTCTCTTAATTTAATTAAAGATTTAATTAAAGTAAATTTACTTTTTAATTTACGTGAAGCTTGAACCCAGTTCCGTGTTTGGCTGAGGTTGAATCCACTTTTATTCTTTCTCTTTTCTAACTTATTCGAATTAGAAAAAAGGGGGTAGTAGCCAGAGATATTTAATTGTGTCTCTAATTTTCTTCACCCCCCCCCCCCGTGTTAATAACTAGAATGAAAAAAAAGGGAATGTCAAAGCATCCGGAAAAAAACGATTGATCTCTATCAATAGACCTGCTAAAGACCCGAACCATAGAGTACTTATTACTGGTGCTACGGATAGATATGTTTTTAGATCTCGCATAAAAAATTCTCCTTCTGTATTCTTTATTGTAATACATAACGGCAATACATATATGATCAGATGTATATATATAGTTAAATTAAAGGACACTCACATTTGTTTTGTACGCGGAATTCTTAATTCAAATTGAGAAATGTACAATAATTTGATAGATAAGATTTTCCTCTTCTTTCAAAATACGTCTCTTTCCGTCCGGGCATTCACGAAATTTACGGCGGATTTCGTATTTTTTTTCATATGTATATAAGTTTATTATTATATGTATTATATGTTATATGATATGAGACAAAAAAAAAGAAGAAATGAAAAGATAAGTTATGTATCTCAATGGAGAAAATATGGAGAAAGTGAAATGAAATAAATATGTGGAAAACAAGACAGGGATTCTCTACAATGACATTGTAGACCAATTGAAAGGGATGTAGCGCAGCTTGGTAGCGCGTTTGTTTTGGGTACAAAATGTCACGGGTTCAAATCCTGTCATCCCTACTTATTACTTCGCCTCTGAGCAATACAATAACAAGGGATCAATTGAGATCAATTAAAATTGGACATACCTAATCATAAATTAATATGATATGCTTTATATCATATTATTATTTATATATATATTTATATATATTTCTATATAATAATATAGAATATAGTTTCTATATGAGATAGTATAGGCATTCAAGATGTAGTGGAGTAAAAAAAAAAAAAAGAATCTTTTTACTTACAGCTTTCTTTTTTGTAATAAATTTTTAATAAAAAAGTAATAAAAAAGCGCTCTTAGTTCAGTTTGGTAGAACATGGGTCTCCAAAACCCAATGTCGTAGGTTCAAATCCTACAGAGCGTGAGCCCATTCTTGTTTTGTTAAGTCAAAAATTTTAGGGAAAAGCTTGAACAGCAATCTTAATTTGACCTCCTGTGGATTAAAAAACGGAGGAGGTCAAAAAAAAGGGTATTAATTAATCACAGATCCAACTGGTCACCACGTCTATATTGTAAATAAGCAGTTACGAATAATCCAGCCAAAGTAATAGGAATTAGACCTAAGACGATTCCAAATAGAAAAACTTCAATCATTTCAATTTGTTTGAAAAGAGAAAAAAGGAGGTAATATCTATCTTTAAATATTAATCCATATTGCCCATAAATCTCAATAACCAAGAATTGGAAATTGACACGGTAAGGAACTAGAAAATGGAATACTGCAAAAAAAAAAATTCTATTTTTTTTTTATGAATTGCTCATTGAATTAATTTCAAATAAGTCGTATCTTGTTCAGACTAATAAATATAACTAAAGTTATAGTTAAAGCTACTAATAGAAAACCAAAATAACTAGTTAGAGTGGGCATGAAGGAGCTAAATAAACTATTTTTTTTATCCATATATTTGTAAAATACTTTCCTAAATTCAATTTTTGAAAGATACGAAGATAAGCAAAAATACCAATCGAAAGCTTTTTATTTATTAATCATTTATCAATTATTATCATTATAGATTATAGACAGCACTCAAAAAAAAAAAAGAGCAATATTAAAGTAGAAAAAGAAATCAACTGATCATCTAAAAATCTACCTATCCTATCTCCGAATCAAAAGATTAATTGGACAACTCTTGAGAAATAAAAGAACAAACTAAATTGAAATATTAAAGAAATATTAAAATAATAATTAATAATATATTAGAAGAACTGTGTTGTATAACTTCAGTCAAAGAAACTTTCTTTGAATCAAATCACTATGGAAATCGCTACGGACTAAAATTGGAAAATCATTTCTATGTTGATCACTTCTTTTAGTTTATTTATTTATTTTTTATTTATTTGTATCGAATCCATTTTTTTTTAGATTTTAGAACAAAAAGTAACCCTTTAATTTTATTTTGATTT